AGAGTCAATTTTTTCTCTATCCATGTTTTTCTCATTCGTTCTGATTTTTCTAACGATCTAGATTAATGATACTTAATCTTAATTAAGTATCATTAAAATAAAAATAGTTCCTTTTCTCATTGAAAAATAGTAATCCGTGTCGCTCTCACTATATTCCATATCCATGTGGATATTCAGTATATCATTCGTGTTTCTGTTACAACACAACGAATAGAATGTTCTTATCAAACTAGTAAGAATATGTATGCCATACACCTTGCTGGGATTGTAGTTCAATCGGTCAGAGCACCGCCCTGTCAAGGCGGAAGCTGCGGGTTCGAGCCCCGTCAGTCCCGAACTAGGATCCGATGAATTTATCAATTCATCTCCCCATTTTCTGTGAAAGGGGGGACAGGTAGCAAGATCTAATCCCCAGCGGAGCGGGGATCCTTATTTCTTTTGTTTTTCGTTTCGCATTTATCATCAGACAAGTACGGGAATTTCAATTTCTTTCACTAATACCGATTGATAAGGGGAGACATATGTAAGTTGGTACAATCGGTGGCATTACTATATTCAGTATTTTAATAGATACCATACTCGTCTGACTTTCTTTTTCAATTGTTCTTGAACAATGAAATGGAATAGAGTTCCCCTACTTTTACCTGGAGTACATATTGATAGATCAGATATTGTTATTCATAATCCGATTCAGTATCATCAGAATTCAATTCATCCCATTGAATTGACAGGAGTCAAATTTCTTATCTCTATGGGATTAGATCCCGAGTTATTGCGAAGTAAAAAAAACAATGAGATTATGGAAGTCAATATTCTCGCATTTATTGCTACTGCACTGTTCATTCTAGTTCCTACTGCTTTTTTACTTATTATCTACGTAAAAACAGTCAGTCAAAATGATTAATTTAACTGAAACTTGGTTGGATTATTAGTTCTTATGTACATGTATTAGATGTACATCTAATACATGTACATCGAAATAGCAGTCTAATTCTATTTCTTTTTTTTTTCGCTACATCTACTTGTATGGGTTTCGATCAATCCAAAATAATCCAAGGCCAGCTCTTCTAATTCCTAGGCTTCTTATAACTTAATAACTTAATATATAGATTTATATTAATAATTATATTTATATATAATATATATTTTTTTATATATAATATATATAAAATAAAAAAAAAAATAAAATAAAAGAAAACGAAACCAAGGAATCTTTTTTTTTTTTTTAGTTTCGCAAAACGATCAATTAAACGATTGATACAATTCGATCACTCAATCGATTATTCAATTAGTAGTACCCCTAGAGTCCACTTCTTCCCCATACTACGAGTGAGAGGGAAAATGTAAAGACTACCATTAAAGCAGCCCAAGTGAGACTTACTATATCCATGTGAATTATGTCTCCTATCTCTATGAAGGAATTATTTCATTATTGATTATTGATCAATAATCATAGTGGAATCAATGGTGCAGAGTCAAAAGAAAATAGTATTCTGACTTAAGGCTATTGATGAACTAATCCAATGAATCCACTCGTAACAAGTTCCTATATTATAAAATTTCTGGTAGAATCGGGAAGCATTAAGCACAAATACGATACACACACCTTTTATTTGGAAATAGCAAAGGAATGCTCCTAATGGAACATGTAGAAATAGTAAGACCTATTGTTTGTTACCTTTCTTTCATAAGCAAAAGACGTCAAAATATACCACGGGCAAAGAATTTTTTTTTTCAACTTTTCTTTTTACTCTATAAATAAGAGCCGCCCAACCATGTTGATTGAATGTTTGAGTACTCAAAGCCTCTCGTGAGTCTGGATACAAAGTATCTTCAGTCCTTTCCACAACTTCTAAATTGATTTCCCATCAGCCTATTCTATTCAATCTAATTCCAGACAGAGTCAGTAGACACTATTTTAGTATTTAGTATAGGTAGTGTAAGATAATTAGGAAGTCTTGATAGTCTTTCGTATAATCTCTTCTTCAATCCTAGGAGCAAAAATGGAGTGTCCTTTAGGAACCTTTGGATACTAAGATTTCCGACCTCAAGTATCGACACGACAGGCCTAGTCGTTTGCCTCTGCTTCTTGCGGGGCAAGAATTTGTCGAGTTAGATCAGCAGAATAAGAAATTTCAAGTCTTTTGTTGATCAGGCGACACCCGGATTTGAACTGGGGATAAAGGATTTGCAGTCCCCCGCCTTACCACTTGGCCATGCCGCCAAATCTGATCCAAAATGGACAATATTTTTATCCATCCATATTCTATTACTAATTTTTTTTGATCTTGAATCCCATTGTACTTATCTATTGAAAAGAGAAAAAATAGATTTCCGGTCACAGACCGAAAAATTCAGGGCAAATTGGAACCATTAACTATTTTTACTTTAGAGTTAGTGAACGGTTCTTAAATTTGTATCTCAAATTGTGTTTCTTTAATGGTATAACAAAATCAAATTGATTTACGACTAATCAGTATCAATTATTTTCAATAATCAA